CCAAGGAGAAGATACGGGTTCGATTCCCGCCGCTCGCCAGCTTAATTTAGTAAGGTACTATGATAAAAAATTTAGTCTAGTTGACTACTTAACTACTTATATTAAATTAAGTAGGTGTTAGTCTAATACCGTATCCCTTACTATCTTACCCTTCCTTTGCACCCCACTCAAAAAAAAAGGGGGCTCCGGCGGCGGGAATCGAACTCGCCAACAGGGCTCCCTAAATCAGGGATTCACCGAGACGAACAACTGGCAAACTGCTTTTAAAGGGAAGGGAGGTAGACTGTGCCTTTCTTTCATTTTTCTTTTCTGCAGGGTAGGAAGGAGCCTTGAGAGTTCTTCTTGTAGGGGCAAGTGACTTTGTAAACTGCTCAATTTGGCCCTCTAGGGCCGGGAACTAATGAATAAAAAAGGGTTGGATACCGCCCAGCCCTCTACCATATCCATACAAATAGAATAGTCCTTTTATACAGACAGCTAAGTGCGGAGACGGGAATCGAACCCGTGACCTCAAGGTTATGAGCCTCGTGAGCTACCAAACTGCTCTACTCCGCTCTGGAGGGCCGGAAACTGGTGGACGAAAAAGGTTGAATACAGGCCTCTACCATGTCTAGACAAATAGAATAGTCCTTTTATACAGAATGGAGCGGGTAGCGGGAATCGAACCCGCATCGTTAGCTTGGAAGGCTAGGGGTTATAGTCGACGTTGGTTGATTATTTTTAACGTCTCTAATTCAAAACCGAACATGAAATTTGGATTTCATTCGGCTCCTTTATGGATATTCTCACCACTTAACATCTATGTCAGCTTTTCTATATGAATGGAACCAAAGCTCTCCGCTTTCTAGATGATCCCTATAGAGTAGGAAATAGAAATTCTACTAAATCTATCTAATCTACTTACTTCGTTCCCTAATTTTATTCAAGAGATCCTGAGGAAAAGAATTGTGTTTCCACCGAGCTGAAACAATATGCTGATGGTTCTAGTAAACCAAAACTACCGTTTTTTAGCTATTTGGCTTCCATTTCCTTTTTTAACAAAAGAAGATTTAGTTACGATTGGAAATAAACTTTTTTGTATCTTCATCCATAGATCCTTTACTCATATTTAAAAAATGGGAATACTTAATCCAATGCAAAATTATGCTTCGCGACTCTGTACTCATAATCCAATTTGTATTTTGGATGCAATTTCCATTAGTCTTTGGATACAAATCGCGAGAATGTATATTCTTCCTCAATATGCTATTGAGAGGAAAAGGATTAAATCCTTTATAAGAACTAAAGTTTTCATCGGAATATAAAAACTTAAGGACACCTTAAGTATATCATTTCAAATTCAGTTATTAATAGAACGAATCACACTTTTACCACTAAACTATACCCGCTACATGTGGATTATGATACCAACGCTACCCTTTGTCAAGGGTAGCCATTCGAGAAGGAGGCTAATTCCCCCTTATTGAATCAAATGGAGAAAGTTCATGACAGTGAGCGATTGGTACTTCGATCGCGGGCCTTTACTTTAGGGTTTAGATAGCCTCTCTGGTCTGTAAAATACATATCTTCTTACCATCCCAATAGCGTATGAACCTAATGTATGCATTTCGATTAGGGTCGTATTCTTATTCTATGGTTACTACTACAATGATCATTATTTGCTTTGCAAGGACGTAAGTGTGCCAGACTGCTGTAAGGAATAGTTTGATTATTCCTACAATATACACTAGGAGATATAGGGGGCAGCACTGCCCCCATAAATCCCTTTCTTCCTTTTCCTTTTTGTTCAATTTTCCTCTCCTCTTTTCCACTCAATTCTAGTTTATTAGATTCTTGTTTAAAAGAATCAAAGAAGATGAATAGAACTAAGAACACATAAAATAAAAAAAAGCATAGAGGACCAAGACCATTACCAAATGTTCCTCTCAAGAATCATATTGGGTATCTGTTCCCTTCCTTTTCCCGCTAGGATCGGAAATCTTAGATTTTTCATATCCATATACCATCGAACCCTTAGGGTTCCAGAATCCTCCTTTTTTCCTAGTCTTCGGAAACAGAAAACCCATAGCCAGGAGGAGTTAGGTATGTAGGGTATGGTTTATTATTTTTTGTTGGGCAGGCAGTAGAATAATTTTGATACTCTGCAATATAAATTCTACTGCCCACTTTTTACAAGCAAATTGTTGCTAAAACTCTAATATAGTTTGTTCAAAATGCACCAACTAGAATCCTGGGAGAATATTTAAGTACCCCCTTTCCAAGGGGTACCTGTTAAAAATCGCTTCAACAAATCCGTCCAAAACTTTTTAAGAAAAATGGAAAAGTTTTGAACTCGAAGGTTTTTCCAAGAGATGCCTGTTAAAAATAGTTGCAATCTCTCACCAAAACAGATAAGAAGTATCTGACTGAAAGTTACTACCCAGACACTTGGGTGTATTAAGAGCGCGAATTCCTTTATACCCCACCCAATTATAATTAGAGGAAAAAAAACATAAATGTAGAAAATTCTCATTATAAGATCTGCCAATAGAAGACAAAAGTCCCTAATTCTGCAGAACGTTCTGAGCACGTGAAAAGTAAATAGCCTAAAGATAAAAAAAACAAAGTCTACCATTTTTTTGACAGCAGCTCTTATTGCTGCTTTGGTCTTTTTTTTTATTTGATTCCAAAATTTATTCATATTTGTTCTCCCACTCTAATTGAGTTATATTGGATACTACTAATAATTTTAGTAATTTTTTTTATATTGTCAACTCTCTCTTCACCTATTTTATTATACGTATTTTTTTATATAATATAATATAATATAAAAAAAACCTCTACTTTGTGCAAGTGATAAGAGAGAATATGAAAGATTTTCTTATTTTTCTTGATTTTCTCAAGATTTTGAACCTTGCCATGAATAAACTTCTATATCTCGATATATACATATATAATCTCTACATATATCTCTATATGTACATATATTATGTACATTATGCAGTAGACCCATAATGGGAAATCAAAGTGGCTAATTTTGGAATTGAATAAAAAGCCCTTTTAACTCAGTGGTAGAGTAATGCCATGGTAAGGCATAAGTCATCGGTTCAAATCCGATAAAGGGCTTTTTAATTTGTTGGTAGAGTAATGCCATGGTAAGACGTAAGTCATCGGTTCGAATCCGATAAAGTACTTTTCTACTAAATTTATTATTTATTCACCTTTTTTTTTTTGTTTTTGAAAATTTCTCTATTTTTTTCTTGAATTTTATGACTTAGTGCGGGATGCATGCATTTTTGGTCTGAACACTAAATGAAGCACGGAGTATAAATTGCAAAAAAGAAATCAAATTGGACTCTTTTTCCTGTTAGATCCATCAAATCACTACCTGTACTGAACTAATCTAGAATCCCTTTTATTAATCTATTCTTATTCTATACCCTTTAAATGAATTTCCCTAAAAAGTAGGAGATGATCCGTGAATTAACCTAACCATCAACTAAAAAAAAATCCTAAGAAAGCATAACAGAAAAGTAGGAAAGACTCTTTGCTTTGGATCTAGTTATACTCTTCGAGTATATTGACAATTCTAAAAAACTGCTCATACTATCATTATAGTATAATGACGAGCGGTTGTATATGGCCCTATCGTTTAGTGATGCCCCTATCGTCTAGTGGTTCAGGACATCTCTCTTTCAAGGAGGCAGCGGGGATTCGACTTCCCCTGGGGGTAGGGAGTATTATGAAAGGAGGTTAATCATAGATTATCAAAAACCCTAGAATAAATTCTTCCTGGGTCGATGCCCGAGCGGTTAATGGGGACGGACTGTAAATTCGTTGACGATATGTCTACGCTGGTTCAAATCCAGCTCGGCCCAAAAATCTAGGGCTTCGTGAATATGAACTAAATCCATTTTTTTTTTCTTCCATAAAAAAAAATGTCTGATCCATAGAAATAAAGGATAAAGAGAAAGGGGGAAATTTCTTTCTAATCCATATTTCTCTCATTCCTTTTTTACAAACAAAAGAGTTTTTCTTATTGAAAGGTGGATTATCATCCATTTTAAGCGATAAAAAATCGCGACATACTAGTTATGTCACTCTCACTATACCCACATACGATATATGGGTATGTAGTATATGATTACTCTATTTCTTAGAGTACGACAGACGAATCGAATCTTCTTATGGTTCTATTTTAAAATGGGTATAGGTATGCCATACACCCCGCGGGGATTGTAGTTCAATTGGTCAGAGCACCGCCCTGTCAAGGCGGAAGCTGCGGGTTCGAGCCCCGTCAGTCCCGAACTAGGGTTCAATGAATGGAGAAATTCATCTTTCCTTTTTCCATAAAAAATTTCCATCAAAAAAGGGGGGCAGGAGACAAGATCAAATACCTATGAGGCATCCTTACTTCACTTTTTTGATTTCGCATTTTTCATTAAAGAGGGAGGGAAGGCCTATAGGAATTTCTTTTTTCACTACTCCCGGTTGATAAAGAAAGACATACATATCATACGTGGATTAGTATAATTTAGGATATTACTCTATCCTTATGATGATACCATCCTCATCTTAACTTCCTATTCGACTCTTATGGATTATGGAATAGAGTACCGGTATTTTATCGGAATCCATACATAAATTGTATTCGTTTATTCTTAGACAGTGAATTTAATATAATTAGTACTTTTTGGGTTAAACCAGGCCCCTTCCATTTTGTAGTTCCAACTTTGTTTGTGTATGTTCAATGACTAATTGGAAAGAATCTATCTCATTCTCATTCCATTTGCGGACTCCTTTTTTATGGATCCGCTCTCATCTTTAGACCCCAAAAGTGGATATTGATAGTAACCTAATAAAATAAAAGAAAAACCAAGCAAAGCAAACGCCCTTTTTCCTAAATTTTAAATATTCGATTTTTTTTATTTAAGCCCTCTTTTCTCCATCTCACTTCTACTTCTACTGCTTATTTGTATGTCTATGTGACCCATAGAAAGTCGGTCATATAATACATACATACATAATTGTATGTATAACTATAAGAAAAAGGAAGGGAAATTGGATAAGATAAGAAAGATCGTGGGTTATAGATATAGAAAAGAAAAAGTAGAAAAGGATGAAAAAAAGAGAGAATTCCTAATCCAATCAAAAAACCAATTTTGGTCTTAGTATGGATAAGGGATCCTCCTATGTTATACTATTCCACTCTCAACCATGAATTGATTTGATAGATCCGATATTCATAATATTGAATTGATTCAGTATTATCAGAATGCAAGTCCTCCCCTTGAATTTACAGGATACCCCTTTTTCCTCTCCATGGGATTACATCCCGAGTTATTGCGAAAAAAAAAAGAGGTTATGGAAGTCAATATTCTCGCATTTATTGCTACTGCACTGTTCATTCTAGTTCCTACTGCCTTTTTACTTATTATTTATGTAAAAACAGTCAGCCAAAATGATTAATTGGAATTCCAATTAATCATTGAAGAAATGAAAAAGGGATTAAATAAAATAAAAATCCAAGTCTTAAATGAAAGGGTCTGGTTGGAATCATAAAGTGTGGTAGAAAGAACTACATATAGTTTTTTCTACCACACTTTAGAGTCTTTCTATTATATTATCTTGAATCTACATAGAATAGATTAGTAGATTGAAATAGTAGTCTAATTCAATTTCTTTTTTCACTGCATCCACTTAATTTCAATCAAGTCAAAATAAAAAAATCGAAGACAATTCTTCACGAAAGAATCCATGGAGGGAGAGAAAAATAATATGAGAATAGACTATAGTAAAAGAAAAAAAGTAAAAGAAAAAAAGTAAAAGTAAAAATCAGCGAATCTTTCATGCTTAAACATGCGGCGAGATGCTTCAAAAGAGCATAAAAATTTTTCTAAGAATAAGAAAAGAGTATAAAACAAATGGAAAGTGTGCGATATGTTGTGAATAGCTCCGTGGAAGAAAGTCTAATTTTCTTATGTATAGAACTTTTTTAACCATTCGTCACTTCTAATAGAAATTATGAATTGCTGTAATCGCTCTTTCTATTTCTATAGAGTAGAATAGAACGACTCCTTCTTACAAGAGTTTCTTACAGGAGTGAAACAAAACTAAAGAAAGAAAGAATAAAGTTTGGCAAAATGATTAATGCAAAAGGATCAATTAAAGAAAAGAGTTGATACAACAATTCGACTACTTAATCAATTAGTAGTATCCCTAGAGTCCACTCCTCCCCCATACTACTAGTGAAAGAGAAAATGTAAAGACTACCATTAAAGCAGCCCAAGCGAGACTTACTATATCCATGTAAATTATGTCTCCTATTTCTATGAAGGAATTATTCTACTATTGATCAATAATTATAGTGGAATCAAGGGTACAGAGTCAAAAAGGGATTCTGCCCTAAGGCTATGGATGAATCAGTTCAAGAAATTTACTCCTAACAAATTCTTATAGGATTTCTGGTAGAATTGGAGAGCATTAAGTATAAATATGATACATAGCCCTTTTCCTTAAAAAAGAGTACGGGGATGATGTCCTGAATAGAAGACGCGGGAATAGAAAGATTTTTTCTTCCTTTTGTTACCTTTTTTTTATAAGCAAAGGACGTCAGAATATACCATAAAATTAGGATAGATAAATATTTATTGGATACCTACCTTGCCTATGTTTATTTTTAACCTAAACCCTACAGCCCCGCTTTCTATCATTCTATGAAAGAATGAGGAGACTTTATCCACAATTCCGAAATTGATTTTTGATCAGCCTATTCAATCTGATTCTCGACGGAATCAGTAGCCCTTACTTTAGTGTATGTAGGTAGCATAAGATGTACGATAAATAAAATGTATAATAATTAGGAAGTCTTGATATTCCTTCGTGGAGTCCCTTCTTCAATCTTAGAAAAGAATGCCCCTTAGGAGCCCTTTGGATATCAAGATTTCTGACATCTTAGCCTCGTAGTTTTAAATTCTCGAATCGAATCAATTAAGAATCAATTCAAATTAATAAAAGAATAAGTAAACGCTACCTCATCCCTATTGGTAGCCGTTTGGGCCACTACCGACAAAACAAACCCTAGTTTGAGGATAGAACTATGGATTCTCAAAATCCAGTATCGCCAGGCCTAGTTATTCTCTTGCCCCAGCTTATGCGGGGTACGAATTTGTCGAGTTCGATCAGTACTATAAGCCTAAGTATTTTATTGATCAGGCGGCACCCAGATTTGAACTGGGGATAAAGGATTTGCAGTCCCCTGCCTTACCGCTTGGCCATGCCGCCAAAAAATCCGATCTAAAATCGAGAAAAGAGCAAGTATTCATCCACGTTTTCTTACTAAAACCCCCTTTCTTTTATCTTGAATCTAATTCTACTTACTTTTTTCCAATATTTTTCCAAAAATCTATTCCTGCTTTTTTTGGATCCAGTTTCGATTATTCTCCTCCATGGATTCTATCTTAAAACACACATTGCTAACACTAGAAAACTTCCCTTTTCTTTCTATTGAGATGAAAAAGGAGAAAAAGTGGATTTCCAGTCACAGGCTGCAAAATTCAGAACAAATTGGAACCATTAACTAGAATTCTCTTTTTTTTTGAATTGCAGTAGTGAACGACTCTTAAATCGGTATTCTCTCCCCCCCTTCCTTTTAATGGCATAATAAAATAGAATGGGTTTATGCCTAATCCGTGTATAGGTAAACTCCAGGTCCGAACAGCATTATTATCCATAACAGCATTATTATCCATGGATCCCCCTTATGTACATATCTCTATGGGGAATCGTGCTTTAATTTTTCATTGCATTAAATATCTTGAATAAAAAAAGGAAATTTGCTCTGATATAGAGTATGACCTGACCATCTTGGCCCACCCAAGTGAAATTACGATAAAAGCAGGGATATGTGGAGAGGTGGATAACTAGATTGGCATGTACTTAAAAAAAGGACTTACTATATTTTAGGATTCTACAATGAAATCCTATATTTTCTAGCAATTCTACTACTACGAAACAAAAAAGAACCCTCAAATTCTTTTTTGAAATTAAACTAAGCGTGCTATTCTAAATCGAACTAAAGTCAAACTTTCTAGTGCTTATAAATTATTATATTATATTATGGCTTTATCCCATTCATAGAAAGGAGATAAAATGAGAAATCTTTGCCATCCAATCTGATTAGAATATCATTAAGTGGCAGAATTTTTTTCTAGGAATGTTTTATCAATTCATTTTCATTCGATTTGTACCCCTGGCAAATTCGAACTTTCCTCGAAATTGTCTCTATTCATATGTATGAAATACATATATGAAATACGTATGTGGAGTTCCCTAGAATTTCATGTGATTCAGTAAACAGAATATAGATTCCATGATTGCTAGATCGATCCATAGGGATTGATGAAGAGTGAGCTGATAATGGAATTTTTCTTCGATAAAAAGGAAACTTAAGATTAAGATGCTCCGGAATGGAAATGAGGGAATGTCCACAATACCCGGATTTAGTCAGATCCAATTCGAGGGATTTTTTAGGTTCATTAATCAAGGCTTGGCAGAAGAACTTGAGAAGTTTCCAACAATTAAAGATCCAGATCACGAAATTGCATTTCAATTATTTGCGAAAGGATATCAATTGCTAGAACCCTCAATAAAAGAAAGGGATGCTGTGTATGAATCACTCACCTATTCTTCCGAATTATATGTATCTGCGAGATTAATTTTTGGTTTCGATGTGCAAAAGCAAACCATTTCTATTGGAAACATTCCTATAATGAATTCCTTAGGAACCTTTATAATAAATGGAATATACCGAATTGTGATCAATCAAATATTGCTAAGTCCTGGTATTTACTACCGCTCGGAATTAGACCATAAGGGAATTTCTATCTACACCGGGACTATAATATCAGATTGGGGAGGAAGATCGGAATTAGCAATTGATAAAAAAGAAAGGATATGGGCTCGCGTGAGTAGAAAACAAAAGATATCTATTCTAGTTCTATCATCAGCTATGGGTTCGAATCTAAGAGAAATTCTAGATAATGTTTCCTACCCTGAAATTCTCTTGTCTTTCCCGAATGCTAAGGAGAAGAAGAGGATTGAGTCAAAAGAAAAAGCTATTTTGGAGTTTTATCAACAATTTGCTTGTGTAGGTGGGGACCTGGTATTTTCGGAGTCCTTATGTGAGGAATTACAAAAGAAATTTTTTCAACAAAAATGTGAATTAGGAAGGATTGGTCGACGAAATATGAATCGGAGACTGAATCTTGATATACCTCAGAACAATACATTCTTGTTACCACGAGATGTATTGGCCGCTACGGATCATTTGATTGGAATGAAATTTGGAACGGGTATACTTGACGATGACGATATGAATCACTTGAAAAATAAACGTATTCGTTCGGTTGCGGATCTGTTACAAGATCAATTCGGACTGGCTCTTGATCGTTTACAACATGCGGTTCAAAAAACTATCCGTAGAGTATTCATACGTCAATCGAAACCGACTCCACAAACTTTGGTAACTCCAACTTCAACTTCGATTTTCTTAATAACTACTTATGAGACCTTTTTTGGCACATACCCCTTATCTCAAGTTTTTGATCAAACTAATCCATTGACACAAACTGTTCATGGGCGAAAAGTGAGTTGTTTGGGTCCTGGAGGATTGACGGGGAGGACTGCAAGTTTTCGGAGCCGAGATATTCATCCGAGTCACTATGGGCGTATTTGTCCAATTGACACGTCCGAAGGAATCAATGTTGGACTTACTGGATCCTTAGCTATTCATGCGAGAATTGATCACTGGTGGGGATCCATAGAGAGTCCATTTTATGAAATATCTGAGAAAGCAAAAGAAAAAAAAGATAAACAGGTGGTTTATTTATCACCAAATAGAGATGAATATTATATGATAGCAGCAGGAAATTCTTTGTCTTTGAATCAGGGTATTCAGGAAGAACAGGTTGTTCCAGCTAGATACCGTCAAGAATTCCTGACTATTGCATGGGAACAGATTCATGTTAGAAGTATTTTTCCTTTCCAATATTTTTCTATTGGAGGTTCTCTCATTCCTTTTATTGAGCATAATGATGCGAATCGGGCTTTAATGAGTTCTAATATGCAGCGCCAAGCAGTTCCGCTTTCTCGGTCCGAGAAGTGCATTGTTGGAACTGGATTGGAACGCCAAACAGCTCTAGATTCGAGGGTTTCCGTTATAGCCGAACGCGAGGGAAAGATCATTTCTACTGATAGTCACAAGATCCTTTTATCAAGTAGTGGGAAGACTATAAGTATTCCTTTAGTTACCCATCGGCGCTCTAACAAAAATACTTGTATGCACCAAAAACCTCGGGTTCCATGGGGTAAATCCATTAAAAAAGGACAAATTTTAGCAGAGGGAGCTGCTACAGTTGGTGGGGAACTTGCTTTAGGAAAAAACGTATTAGTAGCTTATATGCCATGGGAAGGTTACAATTTTGAAGACGCAGTACTAATTAGCGAACGTTTGGTATATGAGGATATTTATACTTCTTTTCACATCCGAAAATATGAAATTCAGACGGATACGACAAGCCAAGGCTCCGCTGAAAAAATCACTAAAGAAATACCACATCTAGAAGAACATTTACTCCGCAATTTGGACAGAAATGGAATTGTTAGGTTGGGATCCTGGGTAGAAACTGGCGATATTTTAGTAGGTAAATTAACGCCTCAGATAGCGAGCGAATCGTCGTATATCGCGGAAGCTGGATTATTACGGGCCATATTTGGTCTTGAGGTATCCACTTCAAAAGAAACTTCTCTCAAACTACCTATAGGTGGAAGAGGGCGCGTTATCGATGTGAAATGGATCCAGAGGGACCCCCTAGACATAATGGTTCGTGTATATATTTTACAGAAACGTGAAATCAAAGTTGGGGATAAAGTAGCCGGAAGACACGGGAATAAGGGGATCATTTCCAAAATTTTGCCTAGGCAAGATATGCCCTATTTGCAAGATGGAACACCTGTTGATATGGTCTTCAATCCCTTAGGAGTACCCTCACGAATGAATGTGGGACAAATATTTGAAAGCTCGCTCGGATTAGCAGGGGATCTGCTAAAGAAACATTATAGAATAGCACCCTTTGATGAGAGATATGAGCAAGAGGCTTCAAGAAAACTTGTGTTTTCAGAATTATATGAAGCCAGTAAACAAACAAAAAATCCATGGGTATTTGAACCCGAGTACCCGGGAAAAAGTAGAATATTTGATGGAAGAACAGGAGACCCCTTCGAACAACCTGTTCTAATAGGGAAGTCCTATATCTTAAAATTAATTCATCAAGTTGATGAGAAAATCCATGGACGTTCTACTGGGCCCTACTCACTTGTTACACAACAACCTGTTAGAGGAAGAGCCAAGCAAGGGGGACAACGAGTAGGAGAAATGGAAGTTTGGGCTTTAGAAGGATTTGGTGTTGCTCATATTTTACAAGAGATACTTACTTATAAATCTGATCATCTTATAGCTCGCCAAGAAATACTTAATGCTACGATCTGGGGAAAAAGAGTACCTAATCACGAGGATCCTCCAGAATCTTTTCGAGTGCTCGTTCGAGAACTACGATCTTTGGCTCTAGAACTGAATCATTTCCTTGTATCTGAGAAGAACTTCCAGGTTAATAGGGAGGAAGTTTGATCGGAATAAATATAAATTCTTTTCTTATTTCTATTTTATGATTGACCAATATAAACATCAACAACTCCAAATTGGACTCGTTTCCCCTCAACAAATAAAGGCTTGGGCTAACAAAAACCTACCTAATGGGGAAGTCGTTGGCGAAGTCACAAGGCCCTCTACTTTTCATTATAAAACCGATAAACCAGAAAAAGATGGATTGTTTTGCGAAAGAATCTTTGGACCCATAAAAAGCAGAATTTGTGCTTGTGGAAATTCTCGAGCGAGCGTAGCTGAAAACGAAGACGAAAGATTTTGCCAAAAATGCGGGGTAGAATTTGTTGATTCTCGAATACGAAGATATCAAATGGGATACATCAAACTCGCATGTCCCGTGACTCATGTGTGGTATTTGAAAGGTCTTCCTAGTTATATCGCGAACCTTTTAGATAAACCCCTTAAGAAATTGGAGGGCCTAGTATACGGCGATTTCTCTTTTGCTAGGCCCAGCGCTAAAAAACCCACTTTCTTACGATTACGAGGTTTATTCGAAGATGAAATTTCATCCTGTAACCACAGCATTTCTCCCTTTTTTTCTACCCCAGGCTTTGCAACATTTCGAAATCGGGAAATTGCGACAGGAGCAGGTGCTATTAGAGAACAATTAGCAGATTTGGATTTGCGAATTATTATAGAGAATTCCTTGGTCGAATGGAAGGAATTAGAAGACGAGGGGTATAGTGGAGATGAATGGGAAGATAGAAAAAGACGAATAAGAAAAGTTTTTTTGATTAGACGCATGCAATTGGCGAAACATTTTATTCAAACAAATGTAGAACCAGAATGGATGGTTTTGTGCTTATTACCGGTTCTTCCTCCCGAATTGAGACCCATTGTTTATAGGTCTGGGGATAAAGTAGTGACTTCGGATATTAATGAACTTTATAAGAGAGTTATCCGTCGGAACAACAACCTTGCCTATCTATTAAAAAGAAGTGAATTAGCGCCAGCAGATTTAGTAATGTGCCAGGAAAAGTTGGTACAAGAAGCCGTGGATACACTTCTTGATAGTGGGTCCCGCGGGCAACCAACGAGGGATGGTCACAATAAAGTATACAAATCACTTTCAGATGTAATTGAAGGTAAAGAGGGAAGGTTTCGCGAGACTCTGCTTGGGAAACGGGTCGATTACTCGGGGCGTTCTGTCATTGTTGTGGGTCCTTCACTTTCATTACATCAATGTGGATTACCTCTAGAGATAGCAATAAAGCTTTTTCAGCTATTTGTAATTCGCGATTTAATCACGAAACGCGCTACTTCTAATGTCAGGATTGCTAAAAGGAAAATTTGGGAAAAGGAACCCATTGTATGGGAAATACTTCAAGAAGTTATGCGGGGACATCCTGTACTGTTGAATAGAGCACCTACCCTGCATAGATTAGGCATACAGGCCTTCCAACCCACTTTAGTAGAGGGGCGTACTATTTGTTTACACCCATTAGTGTGTAAGGGTTTCAATGCGGACTTTGATGGGGATCAAATGGCTGTTCATCTACCTTTATCCTTGGAAGCTCAGGCGGAAGCCCGTTTACTTATGTTTTCTCATATGAATCTCCTATCTCCTGCTATTGGAGATCCTATTTGCGTACCGACCCAAGACATGCTTATAGGACTTTATGTATTAACGATTGGAAACCGTCGGGGTATTTGTGCAAATAGATATAATAGTTGCGGAAACTATCCAAATCAAAAAGTAAGTTACAATAATAATAATTATAAGTATACGAAAGATAAAGAACCCCATTTTTCTAGTTCCTATGATGCACTGGGAGCTTATAGACAGAAACGAATCAGTTTAGACAGTCCCTTGTGGCTCCGATGGAAACTAGATCAACGCGTCATTGGGTCAAGAGAAGTTCCGATTGAAGTTCAATATGAATCTTTGGGGACTTATCATGAGATTTATGCCCACTATCTAATAGTGGGAAATAGAAAAAAAGAAATCCGTTCTATATACATTCGAAGTACTCTTGGTCATATTTCTTTTTATAGAGAAATAGAGGAAGCCATACAAGGATTTAGTCAGGCCTATTCATACACTATCTAAACAAGGAAGTTAGATTCGGCGATGCCCCTTTCGGGGGGCATTCCGATTTCGCTAGTATCATCATTTTTGCCGCGCGAATCCAGATTGAGATTAAGGAAAGGAAGTTCATTAAATTTTGAATCACTGACTCAGGCCCATTGTCGAATCCTACTCAGCAATTGTCGAATCCTACTCAGCCGAAAAAGGGGGTACTTATGTATGGCGGAACGGGCCAATCTGGTCTTTCATAATAAAGAGATAGACGGAACTGCTATGAAACGACTTATTAGCAGATTAATAGATCATTTCGGAATGGGATATACATCCCATATACTGGATCAAATAAAGACTCTGGGCTTTCATCAAGCCACTACTACATCGATTTCATTAGGAATCGAGGATCTTTTAACAATACCCTCTAAGGGATGGTTAGTCCAAGACGCGGAACAACAGAGTTTTCTTTTGGAGAAACACTATTATTATGGGGCTGTACACGCGGTAGAAAAATTACGCCAATCCGTTGAGATATGGTATGCTACAAGTGAATATTTGAAACAAGAAATGAATTCGAATTTTCGGATAACGGATCCTTCTAATCCAGTCTATCTAATGTCTTTTTCAGGAGCTAGAGGAAATGCATCTCAAGTACACCAATTAGTAGGTATGAGAGGATTAATGGCGGATCCTCAAGGACAAATGATTGATTTACCTATTCAAAGCAATTTACGCGAGGGACTTTCTTTGACAGAATATATAATTTCCTGCTACGGAGCCCGCAAAGGGGTTGTAGATACTGCTGTACGAACAGCGGATGCTGGATATCTTACACGTAGACTTGTTGAAGTAGTTCAACATATTATTGTGCGTAGAAGAGATTGTGGTACTATCCGAGGTATTTCTGTGAGTCCTCAAAATGGGATGACGGAAAAACTTTTTGTCCAAACACTAATTGGTCGTGTATTAGCAGACGATATATATATCGGTTCACGATGCATTGCCGCTCGAAATCAAGATATTGGAATTGGATTAGTCAATCGATTCATAACTGCCTTTCGAGCACAACCATTTCGAGCACAACCAATATATATTAGAACCCCCTTTACTTGCCGGAGCACATCTTGGATCTGTCAATTATGTTATGGTCGGAGTCCCACTCATGGCGATCTGGTCGAATTAGGGGAAGCCATAGGTATTATTGCGGGTCAATCAATTGGGGAGCCAGGGACTCAACTAACATTAAGAACTTTTCATACTGGTGGAGTATTCACAGGGGGTACTGCCGACCTTGTACGATCCCCTTCGAATGGAAAAATCCAATTCAATGAGGATTTGGTTCACCCCACACGTACCCGTCATGGGCAGCCTGCTTTTCTATGTTATATAGACTTGCATGTAACTATTCAGAGTCAGGATATTCTATATAGTGTGAATATTCCCTCAAAAAGCTTGATTCTAGTGCAAAATGATCAATATGTAGAATCCGAACAAGTAATTGCGGAGATTCGTGCCGGAACGTCCACTTTGCATTTTAAAGAAAGGGTACAAAAGCATATTTATTCCGAATCAGACGGGGAAATGCACTGGAGTACTGATGTTTACCATGCGCCCGAATATCAATATGGTAATCTTCGTCGATTACCAAAAACAAGCCATTTATGGATATTGTCAGTAAGTATGTGCAGATCCAGTATAGCGTCTTTTTCGCTCCACAAGGATCAAGATCAAATGAATACTTATTCTTTTTCTGTTGACGGAAGATATATCTTTGACCTCTCAATGGCTAATGATCAAGTAAGACATAAACTGTTGGATACTTTTGGTAAAAAAGATAGGGAAATTCTTGATTATTCAACGCCGGATAGAATCATGTCCAACGGCCATTGGAATTTTGTCTATCCTTCTATTCTTCAAGATAATTCGGATTTATTGGCGAAAAAGCGAAGAAATAGGTTCGTCATTCCATTACAATATCATCAAGAACAAGAGAAAGAACTAATATCCTGTTTGGGGATTTCTATTGAAATACCCTTTATGGGTGTTTTACGTAGAAATACTATTTTTGCTTATTTTGACGATCCACGATACAGAAAAGATAAAAAGGGTTCAGGAATTGTTAAATTTAGATATAGGACCCTAGAGGACGAATATAGGACTCGAGAGGAAGACTCTGAGGACGAATATGGGAGCCCAGAGAACGGATATAGGACCCGAGAGGACGAATATGAAACCCTAGAAGACGAATATAGGACTCTAGAGGAAGACTCAGAGGACGAATATGAAACCCTAGAAGATGAATATGGGATCCTAGAGGACGAATATGAAACCCTAGAAGACGAATATAGGACTCTAGAGGAAGACTCTGAGGACGAATATGGGAGCCCAGAGAACGAATATAGGACCCGAGAGGACGAATATGGAACTCTAGAGGAAGACTCAGAAGACGAATATGGGACTTTAGAGGAAGACTCAGAAGAAGACTCAGAGGACGAATACGGGAGCCCAGAGGAAGATTCCATCTTAAAAAAAGAGGGTTTGATTGAGCATCGAGGAACAAAAGAATTTAGTCTAAAATACCAAAAAGAACTAGATCGGTTTTTTTTCATTCTTCAAGAACTGCATATCTTGCCCAGATCCTCATCCCTAAAGGTACTTGATAATAGTATCATTGGAGTGGATACACAACTCACAAAAAATACAAGAAGTCGACTAGGTGGATTGGTCCGAGTGAATAGAAAAAAAAGCCATACGGAACTCAAAATCTTTTCCGGAGATATTCATTTTCCTGAAGAAGCAGATAAGATATTAGGTGGTAGTTTGATACCACCAGAAAGAGAAAAGAAAGATTCTAAGGAATCAAAAAAAAGGAAAAATTGGGTCTATGTTCAACGGAAAAAAATTCTCAAGAGCAAGGAAAAGTATTTTGTTTCGGTTCGACCTGCAGTCGCATATGAAATGGACGAAGGGAGAAATTTAGCAACACTTTTCCCGCAGGATCTCTTGCAAGAAGAGGATAATCTCCAACTTCGACTTGTCAATTTTATTTCTCATGAAAATAGCAAGTTAACTCAAAGAATTTATCACACGAATAGTCAATTTGTTCGAACTTGCTTAGTAGTGAATTGGGAACAAGAAGAAAAAGAGGAGGCTCGTGCTTCCCTTGTTGAGGTAAGAGCAAATGATCTGATTCGTGATTTCCTAAGAATTGAGTTAGTCAAGTCCACTATTTCGTATACACGAAGAAGGTATGATAGGACAAGTGCAGGACCGATTCCCAATAATAGGTTAGATCGCACCAATACCAATTCCTTTTATTCCAAGGCGAAGATTCAATCACTTAGCCAACATCAAGAAGCTATTGGCACCCTGTTGAATCGAAATAAAGAATACCAATCTTTGATGATTTTGTTGGCATCCAACTGTTCTCGAATTGGTTTATTCAAGAATTCGAAATATCCCAATGCGGTAAAAGAATCGAATCCTAGAATTCCTATTCGAGATATTTTTGGGCCCTTAGCTGCTATTGTACCTAGTATATCGAATTTTTCTTCATCTTACTATTTACTAACGCATAATCAGATCCTGTTAAAAAAATATTTGTTCCTTGACAATTTGAAACAAACCTTCCAAGTACTTCAAGGGCTTAAATACTCTTTAATAGATGAAAATCAAAGGATTTCGAATTTCGATAGTAACATCATGTTGGATCCATTCCATTTGAATTGGCACTTTCTCCATCATGATTCTTGGGAGGAGACATCGGCAATAATTCACCTTGGACAATTTATTTGCGAAAATGTATGTCTATTTAAATCGCACATAAAAAAATCTGGTCAAATTTTCATTGTTAATATTGATTCCTTTGTTATAAGAGCAGCTAAGCCTTATTTGGCCACTACAGGAGCAACTGTTCATGGTCATTATGGAGAAATCCTTTACAAAGGAGATAGGTTAGTTACGTTTATATATGAAAAATCGAGATCTAGTGACATAACGCAAGGTCTTCCAAAAGTAGAACAAATCTTTGAAGCGCGTTCAATTGATTCACTATCGCCGAATCTCGAAAGGAGAATTGAGGATTGGAATGAGCGTATACCAAGAATTCTTGGGGTCCCCTGGGGATTCTTGATTGGAGCTGAGCTAACCATAGCCCAAAGTCGTATCTCTTTGGTTAATAAGATCCAAAAGGTTTATCGATCCCAAGGGGTACAGATCCATAATAGACATATAGAGATTATTATACGCCAAGTAACATCAAAAGTGCGGGTTTCCGAAGATGGAATGTCTAATGTTTTTTCACCTGGGGAATTAATCGGATTATTGCGAGCGGAACGAGCAGGGCGAGCTTTGGATGAATCGATCTATTATCGGGCAATCTTATTGGGAATAACAAAGGCTTCCCTGAATACCCAAAGTTTCATATCTGAAGCAAGTTTTCAAGAAACTGCTCGAGTTTTAGCAAAAGCTGCCCTACGAGGTCGTATTGATTGGTTGAAAGGCCTGAAAGAAAACGTAGTTCTGGGGGGGATTATACCTGTTGGTACCGGATTCCAAAAATTTGTGCATCGTTCCCCAAAAGACAAGAACCTTTATTTCGAAATTCAAAAAAAAAATCTATTCGCGTCGGAAATGAGAGACATTTTGTTTCTCCATACAGAATTAGTTTCTTCTGATTCTGACGTAACAAACAATTTCTATGAGACATCAGAACCCCCATTTACCCCCATTTATACGATTTAAGGATACATAAAGCAGATTTTTTGACTTTAAACTAGACTTTTGACCTTAGAACACTAACAGGTCAGATTTTAGATTTTTATTTTAATAAGTAAAAGAAGTCAGTTAATTCATTAAGGTTACGTTTATACCATGTATCAATGGCCAATTCTCAGTGGAAGGTTACATCGGAACAATTATTATTTATTTCAAGCTATTTCGGCTCTTTCTTAATCTTCAAAAAGAAATAAATTCCGTAATGGAATGGTAGGATGAAAAAAAAAAAAAGAAAAAATCAAAAGGAAGTGTGGAAAAAATGACAAGAAGATATTGGAACATCAATTTGAAAGAGATGATAGAAGCGGGAGTTCATTTTGGTCATGGTATTAAGAAATGGAATCCTAAAATGGCCCCTTACATCTCGGCAAAGCGTAAAGGTACTCATATTACAAATCTCGCTAGAACGGCTCGCTTTTTATCAGAAGCTTGTGATTTAGTTTTTGATGCAGCAAGTCAGGGAAAAAGCTTCTTAATTGTTGGTACCAAAAAAAGAGCAGCGTATTTAGTAGCATCAGCTGCAATAAGGGCTCGTTGTCATTATGTTAATAAAAAGTGGTTCAGTGGTATGTTAACGAATTGGTCGATTACGAAAACTAGACTTTCTCAATTTAGAGACTTAAGAGCAGAAGAAAAGATGGGAAAATTCCACCATCTCCCAAAAAGAGATGTGGCAATCTTGAAGAGAAAATTATCGACCTTGCAAAGATATCTCGGCGGGATCAAATATATGACGAGGTTGCCGGACATTGTGATCGTCCTCGATCAGCAAAAAGAGTATATAGCTCTTCGGGAATGTGCCATTTTGGGGATTCCTACTATTTCTTTAGTCGATACAAATTGTGACCCAGATCTCGCGAATATATCGATTCCAGCCAACGATGACACTATGACTTCAATTCGATTGATTCTTAACAAATTAGTATTTGCAATTTGTGAGGGCCGTTCTCTCTATATAAGAAATCGTTGATTAAGAAGAATAGTGAATTCTTGGGCAACTGCGTAGATTTATGGGATCACTTACTATTCTTTTTTGTTTTGTATAGATAAAAGAAGGGGAATATTGATATATATTAGAGGGTATTGATATATATTATGATCTGATGTGATTTCTTGGTATCCTAAATATAAGATTAATACTTCAAGTTGCTGAGTTGAGAAAGAGATGGTTGAATCAAAAGAGTTCCTTTTTTGAAGTTCAATTTTTATCAGAGGACAATATGAATATTATACCATGTTCCATTAAAACACTCAAGGGGTTATACGATATATCGGGTGTAGAAGTAGGCCAACACTTCTATTGGCAAATAGGAAGTTTCCAAATTCATGCCCAAGTACTCATCACTTCTTGGGTCGTAATTACTATCTTGCTAGGTTCAGTTATCATAGCTGTTCGGAATCCACAAACCATCCCGACCGACGGTCAGAATTTCTTCGAATATGTGCTTGAGTTTATTCGAGACTTGAGCAAAACTCAGATTGGAGAAGAATATGGTCCCT